TGCAGGACGTATCGACGGAAAAGAAATTGCACGTGTTGAATGGATCCGAGAAGGCAGAGTTCCTTTACAAACAATTGAAGCTAAAATAGATTATTGTTCCTATACAGTTCGAACTATTTATGGGGTTTTAGGAATAAAAATTTGGATATTCGTAGATGAAGAATAAAAAAACTTTATTTGTCTTTCCATTTTATCCAACGATAAAAAACGAAAACTATGTAGTATAACACTATAAAGTAATAAAAATAAAAAATTGCAGTCTTCTTTTTTATGTTTAAGAAAAAAAACAAGAAATTTTATAAGGTTGAATAAACATTTCCATGAAAACTCCTTTGATATAATTGCTATGCTTAGTGTGTGACTCGTTGGTTTAGGATTAGATTACGATAAAAAAAAAAACAAAACTTTTAAAGAACTTACCTATAAGAGCAACTAATAACTGTAGCATTAATAAATAACCTAAACAACTCATTGCTTCGCATTATCTGGATCCAAAAAATTAGTCAAGATATGATAGGCTGATCATATCATTGTAGCAACTGACTTAAAAAAAAAAAGAATAAAGAAAGATGATTATTAAATTATGAAAGGTAATCAAAAAGTATGCGGATAAATGGAAGGATGAAAGAAAGAGTGAAAAAATTGAATATTAATGATATATGATTCCAATTTGGAAAATCTATGAGGTCACTGTAAGAAAAGCAATGTAATAAAGCATCAATACAAATTCATTCAGAATAATTAGATAAATCTGTTCCGAAAACAAAAAATTAAGAGCCTTGAGCCAATAAAAACTGAGAAAATTGACTCAAAAAAAAAATGAAATTCAAAATTTCATGTAAAAGCTCCATTGTAGAATTCAGGCCTAATGATTAATCAAGAAGCGATGGGAACGACGGAACCCTTGAATATATAGAATTCTAGTGAAAAAGAAATCTTAGTAATTCATTGGACAGGATGGCGGAATAAACCAGAAACTTTATTATCTATTCTGATTTTGATTCTGAGACCTCGGGGGATAAACAGCAAACTTAAATAGATATTGAAAGAGTAAATATTCGCCAGCGAAAAATTTCTTTTTTTTTTCAAATAAAAAAAGTAATAAAAGATTAAAAAAACAATGAAAAAGATAAAATAAAATACGGATTTGTTAGAATATTCTAACTCTAACAAAAACTACATTTGTAATGATGATATTACGTTATTTTTAAATAATATAGAAATAAACTTCATCTTTGATTCTATTTTAAAAAAGACATACACAAATTTAGAAGAGATAAGATGAAATAAAAAAAAATACCATGATTAATAGGATTAATCAGTAACTAAATCTATATCTTAATTAGTCCTTTTATTCGCGAGGAGCTGTATGAGAAGAAACTCTCACGTCCAGTTCTGTAGTAGAGATGGATAAAAAAAACCCATCAACTATAACCCAAAAAGAACCAGATTTCGTAAACAACATCGAGGAAGACTAAAAGGAATATCCTCTCGTGGGAATCGTATTTGTTTTGGCAGATATGCTCTTCAAACACTTGAACCCGCTTGGATCACATCTAGACAAATAGAAGCAGGGCGACGAGCAATGACACGAAATGTACGACGTGGTGGAAAAATTTGGGTACGTATATTTCCAGACAAGCCAGTTACAGTAAGACCCGCGGAAACGCGTATGGGTTCTGGGAAAGGATCCCCAGAGTACTGGGTAGCTGTGGTTAAACCAGGTAAAATCCTTTATGAAATGGGTGGTGTACCAGAAAATATAGCCAGAAAAGCTATTTCAATAGCGGCATCAAAAATGCCTATAAAAACCCAATTCATTATTTCTGAACTAGGAATATAGAATGAAAAAGCTAAATAACATTTAAGGATAAAAAAATTATAAGTTTTCTTTTTTTTTTTTGACAAACAATATTTTTTTACTTCGTCCTTTGCATTAAAAGAAGAGATACAAAAATATGATTCAACCACAAACCTATTTAAATGTAGCAGACAACAGCGGGGCTCGAGAATTGATGTGTATTCGAATAATAGGAGCTAGTAATCGTCGCTATGCTCATATTGGTGACGTTATTGTTGCTGTAATCAAGGAAGCAATCCCAAATACTCCTCTAGAAAGATCAGAAGTGATCAGAGCTGTAATTGTACGTACTTGTAAAGAACTCAAACGTAACAATGGGACGATAATACGATATGACGACAATGCCGCAGTTGTCATTGATCAAGAAGGAAATCCAAAAGGAACTCGAGTTTTTGGGGCGATCCCACGGGAATTGAGACAATTAAACTTTACTAAAATAGTTTCATTAGCTCCTGAGGTATTATAAGACCGAAATATCGATAGTTAGTATAGGATAGGATTAAAAAAAAAGGTATTGAAATCAAATTAATTAGAATTAATAGATTGTGTATCACGCATATCCCCTTAATAATTTTATATATTAATAATTGAATTCATATATTAATATATAATTCGTCTCTATTTATATATAAATAAAAGAAAAATAACATGTTGATTATATCAAAATTATAGAACAATTAAGGAATTTTAACTTATCATGGGGAAAGACACTATTGCTGATATAATAACCTCTATACGAAATGCTGACATGAATAGAAAAGGAACAGTTCGGATAGGATCGACTAACATCACCGAAAGCATTGTTAAAATACTTTTACGAGAGGGTTTTATCGAAAACGTAAGGAAACATCGTGAAAACAATCAATATTTTTTGATTTTAACCCTAAGACATAGACGAAATAAGAAAGAATCCTATAAAACGATTTTAAATTTAAAGAGAATAAGCCGACCGGGTCTACGAATCTATTCTAACTCTCAACGAATTCCACGAATTTTAGGCGGAATAGGAATTGTAATCCTTTCGACTTCTCAAGGTATAATGACAGATCGAGAAGCTCGACTAAAAAGAATCGGCGGAGAAATTTTGTGTTATATATGGTAATGCTTCTAATATCAAAATTGGATACCCGGAACTTACCATTTGTGAAAAAAAAAGGGAGTTGTGTAATACCACCACCACCCCTGCTAAAAAAGTTTAGAATGTTTTACCCCGAATGAAATTAAATAAAAAAATGAATTAATGAACCTTTTCTTTATGAATCACTTCCGAACGGCATGGTTCGGTTTTGTTTAGATACTAAAGATTTGTTTAATTTTAGGTCATGCTTCTGAAAAGATTCGACATATTTTTGTATAGGTATACCTATAGGAGAAAAAGGTAAAACTTTTAGTAAGTTCTTAGGTATTAAATTAATCGGGGGACAGCCACTTTCTAGACTCCATAACAAGGATTAAAATGAGTAAGTGGTTTTTTGAAATTCAACATTCCTTTCACGAAGATACAATTCAAGATTCAAAAATATCAAGAAATCTTTTTTTCGTCCAACAATAAGTATATTAAGAAAATTAAGGAATAACAACTATGAAAATAAGGGCTTCCGTTCGTAAAATTTGTGAAAAGTGTCGGCTGATCCGTAGGAGGGGACGAATTATAGTAATTTGTTCCAACCCGAGGCATAAACAAAGACAAGGATAATCCTTTTTCAAGGAAATAAAGGAAAGGGCACTTCCAAGGAGCTAGCAAAAAAAAAGGTCCGTTTTGGCATGAAATGGATATATCCATATATTTCTTGTGAAATGAAAAAATATGGCAAAACCTATATTAAGAATTGGTTCACGTAAAAATACCCGTAGTGGTTCACGTAAAAATGTACGTAGAATCCCAAAGGGAGTTATTCATGTTCAAGCAAGTTTCAACAATACCATTGTGACCGTTACAGATGTACGGGGTCGGGTGATTTCTTGGTCCTCCGCGGGTACTTGTGGATTCAAGGGTACAAGAAGAGGAACACCTTTTGCTGCTCAAACCGCAGCAGGAAATGCTATTCGAGCAGTAGTGGATCAAGGTATGCAACGAGCTGAAGTAAGGATAAAAGGCCCTGGACTGGGAAGAGATGCAGCATTACGAGCTATTCGTAGAAGCGGTATACTTTTAAGTTTCGTACGAGATGTAACCCCTATGCCACATAATGGTTGTAGACCCCCTAAAAAACGACGTGTATAGAACTAAATAAAGGCTGAAAGGGTTTCAAGAGAAATAAATGATTCAATGATCTGATCAAATAAAATTACTATGGTTCGAGAGAAAGTCAAAGTATCTACTCGGACACTACAGTGGAAGTGTGTTGAATCAAGAAGAGACAGTAAGCGTCTTTATTATGGACGCTTTATTCTGTCTCCACTTATGAAAGGTCAAGCCGACACAATAGGCATTGCGATGCGAAGAGCTTTACTTGGCGAAATAGAAGGAACATGTATTACACGTGCAAAATCTGAGAACATACCACATGACTATTCTAACATAGTAGGTATTCAAGAATCAGTACATGAAATTTTAATGAATTTGAACGAGATTGTATTAAAAAGTAATCTATATGGAACGCGCAACGCGATTATTTGTGTCCAAGGTCCTGGATATATAACTACTCGAGACATAATTTTACCGCCCTCTGTGGAAATCGTTGATAATACACAGCATATAGCTACCTTAACGGAACCAATAAATTTGTGTATTGGATTAAAAATCGAGAGGAATCGCGGATATAGTCTAAAAATGTCAAATAACTTTGAAGACCGAAGTTATCCTATAGATGCTGTATTCATGCCTGTTCAAAATGCGAATCATAGTATTCATTCTTATGGGAATGGGAATGAAAAACAAGAGATTCTTTTTATAGAAATATGGACAAATGGAAGTTTAACTCCTAAAGAAGCGCTTCATGAAGCCTCCCGGAATTTGATTAATTTATTTATTCCTTTTCTACATGTAGAAGAAGAAACGTTCTATTTAGAGAACAATCAACATCAAGTTACTTTACCCCTTTTTCCTTTTCATAATAGATTAGTTAACCTAAGAAAAAAAAAAAAAGAACTAGCATTTCAATATATTTTTATTGACCAATTAGAATTGCCTCCCAGA